ATTTTAAAGCAACCTCTTCATCTGACATCATCACCAAGGATTTATCCTGGAATGGTGTAGAAGAGGGCCGAACTTGATCAGCTGCCATCCACACCAAGTGTGAGAAGGTGAAAACTGCCCAAGACGAATAAAGACAGGACAAGTTGAAAGAGCTTCGGTAGTTACACTTTCTGTCTCGCGTAAGAAAGAGAGTTTAGAGTGCCATACAAAGAACCGGAATTCCTCCCATTGACTGAAGTTAAGAGTCAACCTTCCACACAAGGCAATCTTCTGATAGAGGGGAAGAGGCAGAGCACAACCGATTTTGTGGCACAAGATGCGCTGGTATTGCAAAGGCAGGAATGAGTTCACAACGTTCGAATAAGCTACTCGACCGACTAAAGCTAAAAGGAGAAAGGGAGATGACTCTAGTTGTGGAGTACCCGGAGGAAGGTACCAGATCGACTTCTAGTTGTAGCGGATCTTACTTACATCGGTTGTAGCGCTTTCTCTTGATTCTCTTTTTGAAAGATCTTTCCTTGCTCTGAGGAATGCCCGGTTTAACCAGAATCATCTCGTTAGCTTTTAGAAGCGCTCATTCTTTTTTCGGAGTGAGGGAAAAGCGGATCCCGGTGGTAGCTACTAGAAAGCGGTACGTTCTGTACTCTCCTTTATAGTCGAGCTTGAATCCTAACTCGTAGTTAGTCACGAACTTGCAATCTCAGTGACAGTCAGTGAAGTCGCAAGTCTGTTTTGAAGAACCCCTAATGCCGGGTAAAAAGTTAGGCATCTAAATGCAGATATGAAGTCAGATTTTCACTCTATTGTTATTGTTGTCGATAAAACTTGAAACCGATTGAAATAGCTTCAACCCTAGGCTAGGATAGGTTTGAGTTCTGCGGGTAAAAGCGCTACAGGCTCTACTTCATAGGGCTAGATAGGGCGGCCGAGGTACAGGCTCAGAGCCCGGGAGAACAAGACCGGAATTTATCTGGCTTGCTCTTAAAAAATACGGTGTATTCTCCTCTGCTTCCCAAGGGTATGATTCCCTTGTTCAGAAGTAGTGACGATTCTCTGTTAGGTCGGCTTTCTTCCCTCTTATCTTATAAGCGGTGGGTCGCTTATCTAAGTTGACGGTTGATTACAACTTTATTTATTAATAAATATTAATCAAACGGAACACCCACTTGATAATCAAAAGATGTGATGTACAACCAAGTCCTAACTTTGGCATATTCAAACCAAAGATTTGCTAACGCATCATTCAAAAAGTGGTTCCAGTCCAGAAATCCTTCGATGCCCGTCGGTTAGTCAGTTTTTCAGTTTAAAGAAAGAGAAAGAGACGCAGGCCTTACTAAAACAATTATTTAATGCTGCATTCGCTAAGTTTGAAAAGTCAACTAGGGCAAGAGTCGTCTTAAGGCAAGGCTAAAGTAAAGGCAAGCGTCAATTAAATCCGTGGGCTATGCCCCTGTGAGACCCTTTTTTTTATTTGACTAACATACCCCCTTTTGATTTCCCCCCATACCGAGGGCTTCTTTAAAAGGATCCCCTCACTCCCCCTCGAAACTAAAAGCAACTAATTGTACCCCAAAAGCGTGCCTGCTTTCAGACGCTCAGCTCGTGCTTCTTTCGAGAAATTCCTTTATAGATTTGCCCAACCGGGGCTTGAATCGGTATCTTGTATAAACAAGTTTAGGTATAAATCCTACTAGACAAAGAATGAGATATAATAAATCATTAACTCAACTTTTTTTGGGACGCATGCAAATTTCTCTTTCAATATACTCTAATCGATATTGGTGGCAGAAGAGAGGGCTTCCCTTTAGAGAAGCCCGAACTGAGTACCGGTCTTTGAAAGGTTTGGTTTGGTAAATCTGGAAGATATGTGTGACTGTCACCCTCCATGCTATGAGTTGTACTACTTAGTCTTTTCCCCTTATTAGTAGTTGAAGTGTAGGCCGGGATACTCTACTCGCCCAAGAATGAACAAAAGGCAAGCGAAAGAGATTGATTTCAAAGTACTTCATTAGGGTCTGAGAACTATCGTTAATAAAAGCCTATCAAAAGCATTCATCTTTTGATGGCGGCCTTGAGCCATCAAAGATTGTAAGTTTTGGAGAGCTGTAAGAATGACATCTTTGGGAGTCCCTTGAATGGATTCGGGGGCAAGACCCGTGCTGGCTTCGCTTTGAGACTTGGATCTTTCGCTGGTTGAATCCTCGCTGATCAAACTCTTCAAGGAGCCAAGTCAAGCACGCTTTGCAAGCCGCGAAGAGCCACTCGAGGTAGAAGCTGTGGCACCCAATTGTGGCTGAGAGAGAAAAAGCATGTCAGTCAGGAAATAATGAAGTTAAGAAAGGTGTGGTTAGATTAAGTGCAAAAGGTATTACCTGAGGGTAATCACTGGATTTGAAAGTTCTTCCTTATAGCGATGAGCCTTAACGCCCATACCTGATCAAAGGGGGCCCAACCCAAAGTAACTTACTCAGCCTGGACTGGCTCGCTAGCAAGATGAAGATGCTCGTACTAGCTCCAAGAGCTCAAGCAACTCTATCAGTGGACGGTGCCCTACATCTCCCTGTCCTACTTATCCCGCTTCTCCTATTAGCAATAAAGTAGGTCTACGAAAGCAAGCGTAAGAGCGGATCTATCCTCAACGCAAGGGGAATTGCTTCCGGAATGAAGAAGGTGAATCCGGCGATCTCTCTATGGAACCTTTCTCACTTCTACTTAGGAAAAGAGGCCAGGTTCGGTACATGCCCTCCAAAGTCTATTCGCTTGAAAGCCTGAGGAGCGAAGCAGCTCGAACGAATGTGAGAGGAGCGATAAAAAGCCTTGACGAAAGCCTATTTGACGAAAGAAGGCTTGTGGCTGAAGGCTCATGGGACCTTACATTGCTGAAACTGGACGGACGACTGGACCTTAACCTTTTTTGACGAGAATTTCCCCCGCCTCAAAAAAAAGTAAGCGCCTAGTTCTTCTTGGTAAGAAGGGGTGGTGATGAAGGACTCATATTCAATAGGAGAGACTGAGACCTCCTTCTTATCAACTGAGACCAGCTTATGAGCTTTGCTTTTTTAAATTCCAGATATAAGTCAAATCTAGCTTTATGTTTTGAGGATCATCCGCCATTCACTTTTAAAATGAGAAAAGTAGGCAAAAAATACTATCTTTACTCACTTTTTCCCGCGGAATTTCAACAATCAACAATGATCGATTAGACCGGCCCACTTTCTTTGATCCACTAGAAAGGAAGACGACTGAGCGCTTGGATAGGCCACTAGCCAGAGTAGCAAGCAGCATTAGCAATGGATGTGGGTCATTTTAAATAAAGAAAAAGATCGACTCCAGTTCTTTCCGCTTTTGATGCTTAGCCGTCCAATCGTAAACTTTTCTTAATCGTCTTTCGGCTGAGCGAGAGTGGGACTCAGGGCTCTTTCTCGTCAAAGCTACTTTTTTTTTATATATAATCCATCCAGCCAATAGGTATACTGCACACCAACCCAATCTCAATGAAGACGGGAAGCGCCTGTGAACATAGAAATTGTCTGTCTAGCTTTCAAGACAAATCTCTTTCTATCTATACGCAATTTCGATAAGAGTCTAGCCAGCTCGTCTCTGCCTTGAGGCCAATAACCAGTGACTCTTTTGTTAACCACATGTAGAATATCTTGTGTAGTCGGGTAGGCTAACTAGAATCTATCCTTCCTTTAGTGTGTAACCGATTTTTATATGTTAAGCTCCCCTTTTTTCTCTCCTTTGCTTTTGCCCCTCTTTCCTGTAAAGTAGTTACTACTTGAGCCACAGAAGATGCTTTTTGCCCAACAGCCACTTTGGTCTTTCATTCATTATTATATATAATTACAATTAGTATGCCCAAGCCCGACGAGGAGAGAATAAGGGGTCAAAGACAGAGGGTCTCAGAGAAATTCAACTAGTAACACACTTTCCAAATCTCAATCTATGATTTAATGAACACAGTTCCTCTCCTGCTGCTTATTGACGAGTGATTAGCTTGGCATTCTCTAAAGAAAGAGGGACCTTCTCTGGTCACTGACACCATCTTTCTTCGATTGAGCCCCCCTTATATGCCCTACCCCTCCGCCGAGGGAAGAGGAAGAAAAAGTACTCCAACTACAAAATGTTTAAAACTTACTTGCCCGGCACACAGCTCTATGCTTCGCATACCTCGTAAGAAAGTATCCAGACTCTCTCTCATCAGTTTGAGATTCCAAGGCCAAGCGCTAGCGCCCAGGCTTACGAGCAAGGTCTTTAAAGAATTGGTGGGCTCTTATTTGCCAGATAAGAAGATCTTTTGCCAATTCTAACAATCTCACTCACCTCCTGATTCAATAGATACTGATTCTAGAGCAAGTTATATCCGTATCCAAGACTACATAAGTCATTTTCAACAACAGGGTATAGGAAAAGAGCTAGGAAAGAAGGCGGCATAAACTCTCATTTCTTGTCCTCTTTTCCCCGGTCGCCTGCTCTATGGTATGTAAACCAACTGCCTTATTATATTCCTTCCTATGAAAGAACTCAAGCTTAAGCAAGTCCAGTCCACCTCTATTTAGCTCTCTCTTATAGCGTATAGCACCACTTTCTCCTATCAAGACTTTCTCTCCTTTAAAAAGCCCTTTTCTAAAGGCAAAAGGCCTTAATCATCAGACAGAAAGACCCGACAAGAAAAAGGCGTTGAGCAAGGAAATGAAGGCAAAGAAGAGGACAGATCCTTAAGAGCTAGCATCACCGATACGGGCAACCGTAGAAAAGCGCCGCACAGAATATCAGTCGGCAATGGTCATTAGACCCTACGGGTGGTAGAAGTTCTTAAGTGCAGAAAGAGAGACAGGAGATAAATCAACTGTGCCTCCCTTGACTCGGAACCTCTTAGCAAACTCAAAAGCGCCAGTGCTGGAAATCAGGGACTTACTATATGTGAAATAGTTACTCCAAGTCTCTCCAGCGCTTGCTCATATCGAGAAGCTATCACAACGTCATCCCGGGTAGTCAATGAAGCGGGAACCAGGGTAGACCTCTTCTGCACAAATCCACACCAATAAATGGTGGGATAAGGCAAATAAAGCCAGGAAGAGTAGTCTCCGAGAGGTTGCCCTGCAACAAAAGATAAAGTAGATGGTCTCTTCTTGACGAAGGGAACATCAAATATGTTACAGGCTAGTGTAGAATTTACTACACTAGAAGCAAATGACCTATCGAATAAAGACTGCATTACTTCAAATAAGAAAAGGAGAGGATGGAGACGATCAGAACGTAAATCCTTATTATTGAACCAGTTCAAGCTACAACATAGTAACCTAAAGCTTAGAAAGAGCGTCTCCTTCCCTGCCAACAAAGTCTATTTTATTGTAACTAACTGAGTCTTGACAGAAGGTTTGAAGCTCTTCTCGCTTTGTTGGAGTTTCCTGAGTCTCCTCTTTCCTATCGAGACCCCCATCTCCTTCGACAACAAGCCCAAGACCTTCTCCTCAAAGAGGTGATCTTCGTCTCAAACAAAGGTTTTCATGAATCCCTTTTTCCAATTCTTCATCTGCATCTTCTTGCTAACACAATTTCATTGCCTCACTCACAGCTCCTTCTCTGTATGAAGCAGCTCTCTGGGTCCCTCCAGAAGTTTTCTCTGTTATTGGCTCGCTAGGCCCCTATCTCATTAGCGGGTTATTATAGAAATAGAAAAAGAAGCTCTTTGCGAAAGAATAGAATAGCTCCTGGTCGTTCAGGACGTTAATCAATAGGGGAATCTGTTGCATCGAATGCCCTGAGAGAAAGGGAATCATTTTCTCGTTTTGATTACTGATCATGAAAGCGGCGGCTCGCTTGTTACCATGATTTTGATTTTGACAATGTTCCCAAAGATAAAGGCATCATATGAGGCCGGGCGAGACATGGTTAATGAATCTGCTGCGAAGGTGCGGGACATGTTAGCTAGGCGAGACTCACTCCATGAGGAGGAAAGCGCTAAGCACCAACAAGTGATGGAGATCCAGAATCGCCTCTCTCAGAAACAAGCTGAGCTGTCTGAACTGGGCGAGCAGCTTTGCAAATTAGAGAAGGCGGAATACAGTCGTCTATTCGCGGCATGGGACGAGGCAGAGAAGGCTGACGAGATGCATGCCGCAGGTCAAGCTTCTTTGGACAGTGCCAGAGCTAAGTGGAATGACCTGAAGTTCAAACTTCACTAGGATAGGGGCACACCTGGAGCCAGACCACCCGGCCTTTCTTTGTTCGAAGTCAGTGTTCTTACGACAAAGCTGGATGCCCGATCTTTATTTCCCGAGCTCTTGGTCCTCGGTCCTACTTCTGCGGTTAGGCAAGCTTGACTCTTAAGAGACTTACTTGGGCATAGAATCTCATTCCCACTAGATCCACTGAAGCTATATTGGCATATCTCTTCGAACCTTCCCATCCGGTGAAAGCCCGCAAGCCTTTTTTAGTTAATGGATGGCTTGGCTTCGAGAAGAGAATTGTTTGATCCCGCCCAGGGGCTAAAGCTCATCGGCCCATTTTAGTAAAAGGCTCCTACCCACTGATCCATTCCCATCCCAGTCCGCTTGATTTGAGAAAGAATTAGAGCCGGAAGGACCAGATCTCTCATACGTGGGTTCCCGTATCCTCGTACATTCTCCTCGTTCATAGATAGGTGAGAACAAAGATTGGTCTCAGTTAGGAAAAGTTCTTCAATAATCTATTCGCGAAAGACTTGAGTCACTGGTACCCAAACCCGTACCCAACGGCATCAGGAAATTAGATCCTCAGAACCGAAAGTCGAAGACTCGCTCCTACATCTCGAACTCTCAATCTCTAGGGCTTGGCCAGCTCCACCAGCAGCCTTTATCAGCTGCTATGGTTCCCTTCCCGAATGCGAATCTCTATCTCTTTGCGGCTACAGCCTTTTCTAATAGGACCCATATTCAATCTCTTAAGTGACTTCTGAACACTAGCTAGCTCTGGACCTGCCTATCTTAGCCATGAGCGATCACCAAGCGGAGTTGAAAGAAAAGTGAAAACATGGCCTTAAAAACTTATCTAAACGCGACCGACCGCCCGGTTTAATGAGAAAGAAGCTAGATCATCTGCGCCTACGTAGATGACTTGAATAGTAGGGTTCAAGCCCAGCAGGAGTGCATCCAGGCCAGGTTATTCGCAGGGAATATCAAAGACTTTAGGAGGAGTTGGTTGAGGGCCTATATTTCTTAGATCGAGTGACTGGCCCCTAAAGGGCGGAATTCCTTTACTTCTATCTCTGTTGGTTGGCGATTTGCCTTTGAGCGAGTAAAGTAAATCCTATCAGCCTGTCAGCTCAGCCAGTGAAGTTACTTCCGTTCTTGGTTCACTTTACGATGTAAAAGTCTATCTTCTTTTTTGTTTTAGTTCTTTCCTTCTCTGTCTTTGAAAAACTGCCCTTTCGTAGTCAGGAAAGAAAGTTCGAGGGCAGAAGAAAGGGTTTTCAATTCAAGGTTCCCGCTCTCATGCTCCCAAGGCATGTTGATGAAC